TCGAACAACTGCTTCAAATACAGTATCAGGAAGTACCGCTTGTGGAACCTCGATATCCACAGGTTTATTAGCTAAATGGCAATTGGCACATACAATACGGCCAGTCGCTTCTCGTGGACTTTCATAACCCTGCTGTGCAAAAATGGGATATGCGTTTGAAATGGGCGCCTGAGTTATTATATATATCATGAGCGATACGGAAACGGATCGAGTAATCTCTTTCTTTATCCAAGAAAAGGTATTTTTAGTTTGCATGGTCCAATCATTGATCCCGAAAATTTCTACAATAAAATTAGGTAGGTCACTAGTATAGTTCCCTATCTATAATGTTGATATTTACTGAAATAATTTTACTGGAATATTGGAGGAATCCCCTTTGATGGATAGAAAGAATAAGTACAATTTTGAATGTTTTGCTTATGTAGAAAGTAACAACTATTAAAATTAGATCGGTCGATCATTTTTCAGTCATTCATTGAATGATAAATCACTACAAGTGAAGGAGATACACGATTTAAATAACGAAAGATCCAATATTTAAAAATTGTATCTAAAATGACTGGAAAAGTAGAAACAAGACCGGATATAATTTGCTCATTATGAGCAAATCCAAAATCTTTGTAGACAGAGCCAATCATTAATTCCCAACCATGGGGCGAATGGAATCCTATACATAAATCAGTTAATAAAAGAATAGAAAAAGCTTTTATTGTGTCGCTTAAGTTATATAGGAATTCTTGAACCCAAGAGTTAAGAATAACAAGTTCTTCATTACCTAGAATAGAATAACCACTTAGAATAACGAAACAGATTATATTTGTCGAGAAGTGTAAAATTGTATGGATACGCTCCTCATTGTGCATCTTGATCAATTGGATCGTTTCTTTGTAGATTTCGATGCGAAGATTTTGTAAATGTGTTTCTGGGTATTCCTTTATCATTTCGTCCAAACGGAGGAGTTCCTCTAAGTCTATGAATTTTTTTAGAATACTCTTTTCTTGAATATCATTCAAAAAAATTTCGGATTGCCTAGTATTCCACCAATTAGTAACCCAAGATTCCAGACTTTTATTAAATGAGAGAGAAATCCACCAAGGCAAAAATACTATAGATGCAAGATATATAAGTGAAATGAATACTTTCTTTTTTGCCATTTTTTCGTCTGTGAATTTTTGAATTTTTAATGAACTCACCTCATTCATCGACTCTATACGATACTAATATTTTTATCAAGCATAACTTATATTACATATTACAAGTCATCGAGCTAATGAATATATTTCCGGGTTTTTATTTGTGATTCAGTACAGTGGTTAGTCCTTGAATTTAGAAAAAATACAGAAATAGAATAAGAAAGAGCCCACTTCAAATTAATATTAGTCGGATTTTGAGACGAAAGAACTACCGTTCTATCAAAATATCAAATATTTCGAAAAAAAAAATTCTTTATTTTATTCCGAAATGTTTTGTTTTGATATATTATATGAGATGAATCTATTATTTAGATTTTTGACTTCTTTTGTTACTGAATTGAGTTAAGTGGATTTACATACGCATAAAAAATTGTGGACACAAAACACAAACATTTTCGTTTTAGGATTGTTTCGTATACGTTTCCTTTTGCTCGAATAAGCGTTCTGAAAAAACTTAAGTTATGCTATAGAAAAAAAAAGAGGATTCTTGAGTTTTTTCCCTCTTGCAAAGTATTCATTCTTCAGTTCCTTTTTTCAAAATACTTCAATCGGTACACGCAAGAAATAGGCCAATTCGGCAGCTTTTTGCTCAATTTCTCGTGGAGTAAAATTCTCATCAGTACGAGTCAAGGGAATGGCCCCCTGACCTCTAATTTCCATATAAAGGACACGACGAGCAAAAACACCCTCTTTAATTTCTATTCTGATGGACTGAATGTCTTTCATAAGGAATCGGAGGAATATGCGACGATTTTTTCCAGGAAATCCCCAACGAAAAATACACACTACGCCCTCTTTTATATCGAATCGATCATAACCACTACCTACATTCCACGAAATTGTGCACCACAAGTATGAGCTAATAAAAAGACCTGCAATCCCATAGAAAGACATCACGATCCCTTGTGGAAAAAAAACTATTTCCTGAGAAGGAAATAAAGATATAAAATTCCTACCAAAATAACTGGACGTTCCAACCAATAAAAAACCCAATGAACCTAAAAAAAGAATAAAGGCCCAGAAGAAATTACTTGTTTTTCGAGAACCCTCTATAAGTTCTATCCATATACGTTCTGATCGCCAACTCATAGTATAACTAGACCTAGTTGCATTTTATTGGAATTGGGAGAATAACAAAAATAAAATTTATTTTACTTTTTTTGTTTCCGAAGTAACTCTCATCAACCAGCACTATTATGATGTAAACCTTTAGGAGTAATTCATCGAATTGCTTAGACTTAGATCCAAACTAAAATAATAACATCCCTTTCATATGATTTCCTATAGACATCCACATACATATAGCGACTTTACATTTCAGAAATTCTATCCGATCCCGATCCCGATCCATTTGAAAATAGTTATAATTCATTTACTCATATATCATTATCATGTTTACACATACATAAAAGCTTATGTTAGAAGACACATGTTATACCATATTTTACTAAATAGATATCCGTGTTATGATCCAAGTAAGTAAGTCTTGAAAAAAAAAAAATAGAAAAATAGATAAGATTTGTCCCTATCGTATCTAAAAAATCTTGTTTTTTTGAACATGAAGAGATAAAGAAGCCATTACAATTGCCGGAAATACTAAGCCCACTAAAGGCACAAAAATGGAGGGGAAGCTGTTGATCATAAAATGGGTACCTCGATTTAATATTTGTACCTGTTATTTATTGTTATATTTATTGTTTTATATTAATATTTTAACCTTATCTTTATATAAAGATATCTTATAATTCATATATAATTATTATATTATACTTAGTATACCGAAGTGAGTATATATATACTTTACTTAATAAGGAGTATATAAGTATATGTTTTAATAAATATATATTTATTAAATATTAATTTAATTAATTAATAAAATACAATAAATAATAAATATGTAAATAAATGGACTTATTCATCTTTCTACATGTTTCGATATGAAATATGTATGATAATCCACCTTTTCTTATTCGTATTAATAGTTATTATTTTGTTCTTATCTTATAATTTAATAAAATTTAATAAAGAAAGGGTTTCTTACAAATTCCAAAAGAATTAGTTATAATAATACGATCCGACAAAAGGTATTCTTAGTGGGGGATGATTTTCGGGCGGTATATAAAGATGCAAGACCCTCTTGACTAATTTCACGGAAGAAAGAGAAAGAATTCACTCTTTTATTTTGTTTAATAGCGATTTCCTGGTTACTAACCAGGAATATCGATAAAAAAATGATCCACATGATTCTTTACTACAATTAAATCTTATGTTACCAAAGAAAAAATACATTCTTCGTATTTTTATTCCTATAAACTAAATAATTATTTGGTCACCACACATAAAAAAAATTATTAAGTTTTATTAAATTAAGACTCTAAGGCTCTACTTGATCTAATTTTGATTCAAAGGAAAGAAAGCATGTAGCCGAAATAACTCACTCATTGATCTAATTTTGATTCAAAGGAAAGAAAGCATGTAGCCGAAATAACTCACTCATAACGCCCTTTAAAAGATTACGCGGTACGATTGGATCGAATAAGCCCTTATGGAATAAATATTCAGCCACTTGTGAATCCTCGGGTACTGTCTTATTCAATGTTTGTTCAATTACTCTTTTACCTGCAAATGCAATGTAGGCATTGGGTTCGGCAATAATGACATCTCCCAACATACCAAAACTAGCCGTCACCCCACCTGTGGTAGGGGATGTAAGGATTGGTACATAAAATAACTTTTTATTTGATTGATAATCATATAAAGCGGAAGATATTTTAGCCATTTGCATCAAGCTCAAACTTCCTTCTTGCATGCGTGCTCCGCCGGAAGCACACACTAGAATAAGAGGTAAAAATTGATTGGTAGCATACTCGATCAAACGTGTGATTTTTTCACCCACTACAGATCCCATACTACCCCCCATAAACTGAAAATCCATAACACCAATTGCTACGGGAATACCATTTAGTTGACCTGTGCCTGTTTGAACAGCCTCAGTTAATCCTGTATTTTTTTGATAAGAATCAATACGATCTTTATAAGGTTCCTCCTCTGAATGAAATTCAATGGGATCCAGAGAGACCATGTCTTCATTCATAGGATCCCAAGTACCTGGATCAATCGAAAGTTCGATTCTATCGAAACTACTCATTTTCAAATGACATCCACATTGTTCACAAATATTCATTTTTGATTTTAAAAATTTCTTATAATTTAATCCATAACAATTTTCGCATTGAATCCACAAATGCCTGTATTTTTGAGTTACATTTAAATTATTAGAACTTATAGTTAAATCACTACCATCTGTGCTAGTTTTTATACTGGAACTCTCGCTTTTACTACTATTTCCGCTTTCACCACAAACGTAACTATAAATGTAACTGTCACTGTAATTGACACTATTACTTAAAATATAACTATCAATACAAATTTGAGAACGAAGATAACTGTCAATGCAACTATTAATGTGATTATTCCAACTATAATTAGAATTAGTATCATACACGTAACGATCGTGGCGAGTATCGTCACTTTTAGGTGCATTATTCATATAACTAGAAGTCTGATAAAAAGAACTTTTTAGTTCACTTAGAAAAGAACGATCGTTGTCAATTTCAAAATTTTTATTTTCAATATCAAAATATATGGAATAACTGTCCCTATTACTATCCCTAACGAAAAAAGTTTCATCAGATATGAAATTCCGAATATATCTGCCACCGACTAAATGATCAACATTACTGTAATTAGGCTTGTCACTACAATTATAAATGTCTTTATCCATATCATTTATAATTGGATCTTCAC